AATAAGATGCCTGAAAAAAAGGATTATTTTGATGGAATAAATTATGTAAATTTACTCTTATTACATTTAATAGAATCAAACTACTTCCTAAAATATCAAAAATTTTTATACCTCTTATACTAAAATGTAAAAAAGATAAGCTAATTTAAGCTAATAGGTTCATACCCTGTGAATGAAATTTTTCTCTTTTTAATTAAATTTTATAAAATGTTGTTTTTTAACTTCTTGGTTTTTGGTACTTTGATGTCAATTTCTTCTTATTCTTGATTTTCCATATGATTAGGCCTTGAAATTAATATATTGTCTTTTATTCCATTAATATCAGATAAAGGAAATATTTTTTTATCTGAATCTTCAATGAAATATTTTATTATCCAATCGGTAGGATCTATAATAGTATTAATATCAGCTTTAATTATAATTTATTGTAATGAATTTATTATCCCCCTAATAAATTCAATTATTTTAATTATAAATTCTGCTTTATTAATAAAATTAGGATCTGCTCCTTTTCATTTTTGGTTTCCTGAAGTAATAGAAGGATTAAATTGAGTTAATTGTTTAATTTTACTATCTTGACAAAAGATTGCCCCCTTTATTTTAATTATAAATAACAAAATAAATATTAATTTTTTAGTTTTTATTATTTTGTTTTGCTTATTAATTAGAATAATTATATCTTTTAATCAAACAAGGTTACGTAAAATTTTAACGTTTTCTTCTATTAATAATATTGCTTGAATATTATGTTCTATTCAATGTTCTTATTCTATTTGATTAATTTATTTTTTAATATATAGATTAATAACATTATCTTTAGTTTTGTTATTTAATTATTTAAATATCAATTACTTTAATCAAATTTTTATTTTACCCAGAAAGAATTTTATGATTAAATTAATATTAATTTTAAATTTTTTATCTTTGGGTGGGTTACCTCCTTTTATTGGATTTTTTCCTAAATGAATTGTAGTCTATAATATAAATTTAATTAATCTGGAATTTTTATCTTTTGTAATAATTATATTCAGATTGGTAATTCTATATGTTTATATTCGTATAATATTTTCTTCTTTAACTTTGATAAGAACTGAAATAAAATTAGAACTGACTTTTAGTTTTCAATCTTTTATTTTTTTAAATTTTATATTTTTAATTTCTCTTTTTTTTATAACTTTATTGTTTAATTTAACTTAAGGATTTAAGTTAATTAAAACTAATAACCTTCAAAGTTGTAAATAGAATATTCTAAGCCTTAAAGGCTTTAAAAATTTATTTACCTTTAAATTTGCAATTTAATATCATTGTTGACTATAAAACCTGATAAAAGAAAAATTTTCATTAATAAATTTACAATTTATTGCTTATAATCGGCCATTTTATCGAATAAATGGTTATTTTCTACTAATCATAAAGATATTGGAACTTTATATTTTATTTTTGGTGCTTGATCTGGAATAGTTGGTACTTCTTTAAGATTATTGATTCGAATTGAATTAAGTAATCTAGGATCTATAATTGGAGACGATCAAATTTATAATGTAATTGTTACTGCTCATGCTTTTATTATAATTTTTTTTATAGTTATACCTATTATAATTGGAGGTTTTGGAAATTGACTGGTTCCTTTAATATTAGGTGCTCCTGATATAGCATTTCCCCGAATAAATAATATAAGATTTTGACTTTTACCACCTTCTTTATCTTTATTATTAATAAGAAGATTGGTTGAAAGAGGGGTAGGGACTGGTTGAACAGTATACCCTCCTCTATCTTCAAATTTGGCTCATAGAGGAGCTTCTGTAGATTTAGCAATTTTTAGTTTACATCTTGCTGGAATTTCTTCGATTTTAGGGGCAGTAAATTTTATTACTACTGCAATTAATATACGACCTCAAGAAATAACATTTGATCGTTTACCCTTATTTGTCTGGTCTGTTTTAATTACAGCAATTCTTCTTTTGTTATCATTACCTGTTTTGGCAGGAGCAATTACTATGTTATTAACAGATCGTAATATTAATACATCGTTTTTTGATCCTTCTGGGGGTGGTGATCCTATTTTATATCAACATTTATTTTGATTTTTTGGACATCCTGAAGTTTATATTTTGATTTTACCTGGATTTGGTATAATTTCACATATTATTAGACAAGAAAGTTTTAAAAAAGAATCTTTTGGGGCATTAGGGATAATTTATGCGATAATAGCTATTGGTTTATTAGGATTTGTCGTTTGAGCACATCATATATTTACTGTTGGAATAGATGTTGATACACGAGCATATTTTACTTCTGCGACTATAATTATTGCTGTACCAACTGGTATTAAAATTTTTAGATGATTAGCTACTTTACATGGGGCACAATTAAGTTATTCACCTTCTTTATTGTGAGCTTTAGGCTTTGTATTTTTATTTACAGTAGGTGGTTTAACAGGAGTTATTTTAGCAAATTCTTCTATTGACATTATATTACATGATACTTATTATGTAGTTGCCCATTTTCATTATGTTTTATCTATAGGGGCAGTGTTTGCAATTATAGGTGGATTTATTCATTGATTTCCTTTATTTACTGGATTGTCTTTAAATAATTATTTATGTAAGATTCAATTTTTTTGTATATTTTTTGGAGTAAATTTGACTTTTTTTCCTCAACATTTTTTAGGATTAAGAGGTATACCTCGTCGTTATTCTGATTATCCAGATGCTTATTTTTTATGAAATATTATTTCTTCTATTGGATCTTTAATTTCATTATTAGCAGTGATTTTTTTTTTGTATATTTTATGAGAATCATTTTTTTATTTACGCTTATCTGTTTTTAGAATAAGAATATCGTCTTCTGTAGAATGATGCCAAGAATACCCTCCCTTAGAACATTCTTATTCTGAACTTCCTATGTTAATAAGAAGCTTCTGAAATGGCAGATTAGTGCAACGAATTTAAGCTTCGTATATATAGATTATTTTTTTTAGAAATTGCAACTTGAAAATTGATTTTATTACAAGATAGATCTTCCCCTTTTATAGAACAACTTTCATTTTTTCACGATCATACATTATTAATTTTAATATTAATCACAATTCTTGTTGGTCAAATAATAATTAGTCTTTTTTTTAATAATTTTGTTTATCGTTATTTACTTGAAGGTCAAATAATTGAATTAATTTGAACAATTTTACCAGCTTTGATTTTAATTTTTATTGCATTACCTTCATTAAAATTAATTTATATTTTAGATGAAATTAATAATCCTATAATTTCAATTAAAACTATTGGTCATCAATGATATTGATCTTATGAATATTCTGATTTTAAAAATATCGAATTTGATTCTTATATAATGCCTATTAATGAAATAATAAATTGGAATTTTCGCCTATTGGATGTAGATAATCGTATAATTGTTCCATTTCTTTCTAAGATTCGTATACTGATTTCAGCTGTTGATGTTATCCATGCTTGAACAGTTCCTTCTTTAGGTGTAAAAGTTGATGCTACCCCTGGTCGAATTAATCAAATAAGATTTTCTATTATTCGTTCAAGATTATTTTATGGTCAATGTTCAGAAATTTGCGGGGCAAACCATAGATTTATGCCTATTGTAGTTGAAAGTATTTCTCCTAAATTTTTTATTAAATGAATTAATAAAAATTAACCATTAGATGGCTGAAAGTAAGTAATGGTCTCTTAAACCTTAATATAGTAATTAACAAATACTTCTAATGAAAAATTTAGTTAAAATTATAATATCAATTTGTCAAATTGAAGTAATCTTAAATGTTAATTTTTTATTCCACAAATATCACCTTTAAATTGATTAACTTTGTTATTTAGTTTTATTTTTTTATTTATATTTATTAATATTTTATGTTATTACTTAATTTTTAAATTAGTTAAATTGGAAAATAAAAAATTTAGAAATTTAATATTTATTAATTGAAAATGATAATGAATTTATTTTCTTCTTTTGATCCTTCATCTAATTGGAATTTTTCGTTTAATTGATTAAGAACTTTGATTGGATTATTTTTAGTTCCCAGAATGTTTTGATTTATCCCTTCTCGTAATTCAATTTTAATAACAAAAATTATCAAATCTTTATTTTATGAATTTAAATTAATTTTAGGAATTAATCATTTTGGGATTCCTTTAATTATAATCTCTTTGTTAATATTTATTTTATTTAATAATTTTTTGGGATTGTTTCCCTATATTTTTACTAGATCAAGTCATATAGTTTATTCTTTTTCATTGGCATTACCTTTTTGATTAGCGTTAATATTATATGGATGAATTAATAATTCAATTTTTATATTTGCGCATTTAGTTCCTCAGGGAACTCCAAATGTTCTTATACCTTTTATAGTATGTATTGAATCAATTAGAAATATTATTCGTCCTGGTACCTTGGCTGTACGTTTATCAGCTAATATAATTGCAGGTCATTTACTAATAACTTTATTAGGAAATACTGGAAATATTTTAGCTTTTTATATAATTAGGTTGTTAATTATTATTCAAATTATACTAATATTGTTAGAATCAGCTGTTGCTATTATTCAATCTTATGTATTTTCTATTTTAATAACCTTATATTCTAGAGAAGTAATTTATGCAAAAAAATCATTCTTTTCATTTAGTAAATATTAGACCTTGGCCTATTTTAGGATCATTAGTAGCCTTAATTTTTATAACAGGAATTATTAAATGGTTTAATATATTTAATAATGATTTATTTTATATTTCTTTTTTTTTAATTATTATAATTATATATCAGTGATGACGTGACATTCTACGAGAATCTACGTTTCAAGGAATTCATACTTTAAAAGTTTCAAAAGGGATACGATGGGGGATAATTTTATTTATCACATCGGAAATTATATTTTTTATTTCTTTTTTTTGGGGATTTTTTCATAATAGTTTATGCCCTATTATTGATTTAGGGATGAATTGACCTCCCTTAGGGATTATAACTTTTAATCCTATCCAAATTCCCCTATTAAATACTATTATTTTAATTTCTTCTGGGCTATCAGTAACTTGAGCTCACCATGCATTAATAGAAAATAACTATAAAGAAGTATATTATGGATTAATAATTACAATTATTTTAGGTTTTTATTTTTCTTTATTGCAAGCATATGAGTATTATGAATCTTCTTTTTGTATATCAGATTGTTCATATGGAAGCTCTTTTTTTATTTCTACTGGATTTCACGGTATTCATGTAATTATTGGAACTATTTTTTTAACAGTTAGATTAATTCGTCATATTAATAACCATTTTTCTAAGAATCATCATTTTGGATTTGAAGCAGCAGCTTGATATTGACATTTTGTAGATGTTGTTTGATTATTTCTTTATTGTTCTATTTACTGATGAGGAAGTTAAAATTTATGTAGTATAATTAATATTAATAACTTCCAATTATTAGATCTAAAATTAGTATAAATAATAAATATTTTAACTTTAATATTTTTTGTTATTTTAATTATTATAGTTATTATAATTATAATTTTAAACTTAATCTCTAAGAAATCTTTTAAAGATCGGGAAAAAATATCTCCTTTTGAATGTGGATTTGATCCTAAGTCTTCAAGACGTTTACCTTTTTCTTTACATTTTTTTTTAATAGCAATTTTATTTTTAATTTTTGATGTAGAAATTACAATTTTGTTTCCTATAGTTATTTTAATAAACGTAACTAATATTTTATTATATTTTGTTTCTATGTTTTTTTTTGTAATGATTTTAATTTTAGGGTTATTTCATGAATGAAATGAAGGTTCGTTAAACTGAAAAATTTAGGATAATAGTTAATTATAACATTTAATTTGCAATTAAAAATTTTTGTTTTCATTTTATCTTAAATGAAAAGCAATATATTGCATTTAGTTTCGACCTAAAATTTTGATTTTTATCTTCATTTTTAATTGAAACCAAAATAAGAGGTTTATCACTGTTAATGATATTATTGAATTAATTTCCAATTAAAGAAATAACAATAAATAAGCTTCTAACTTAATTTCAAGCATTGTAAATGTTTATATTTCTATTTATATAGTTTAATAAAAAAATATTACATTTTCATTGTAAAGTTATAATTTTATTATAAATATCTAAAAATATAAATATTTCCTTAATATCTTCAATATTATGCTCTGATAAGCTATTTAGATAAAATATCATGATTATTATTATAAATAAAATAAATAATATAATGAAAATTTTAATATTATTATTGAAAATTAATTGATAAAATTTAGAATTATTTATTAATAAATTGAAAATTTTTTGACTTCCATAATTTTCTATCCATCCTTGATCTATTTTTATATAAAATATATTTCCTAATTTAATAGGTTTACAGACAATTTTTGTTCTTAATATATATAAGTTTCATATAGATGAATTAAATAACGAAAGTTTGTAATTTAAAATTTTATAATTTGTATAATTAAAATTATCAAAATTTAAAATTAAAGCTAAAACTAGCCCTAAAATAACAAAAGAAATAGTTATATTTTTTATTTCATTGGATATAATAATAAAATAATAAAACTTAAAATTTATTCATCTTAAAGTTGAACCTATAAAAATAACAGGTAAAACAAGACCAATTATTGTTAAATTTATATAATCTAATTGATCTTTAATATTATTTATTCTACATATATTAAAATCATTGAAACAAGAATAATAGAAAAGACGGAATCTATAATAAGTTGTTAACCCAATAGACATAAAAAAGATTAAATAAATAAAAATATTTATATAATTTATAAATAAAGATTCTATAATTAAATCTTTAGAATAAAATCCTGTCAAAAAAGGAATTCCGCATAAAGATAAATTTCTAATGTTTAAAATTGAGCAGGTTAAAGGCATATTTTTTACTGAGTTCCCCATGAAACGGATATCTTGATGGTTATTTATATTATGGATAATATTACCCGCACATATAAATAATAAAGCTTTAAATAAAGCATGAGTTAATAAATGAAAAAAAGCTAAATCTGGGCACCCTAATATTAAAATTCTAATTATAAATCCTAGTTGTCTTAAAGTAGAAAGTGCAATAATTTTTTTTAAGTCAAATTCAAATCCTGCTCCTAAACCAGATATAAACATTGTGATTAAAGAAAAAAATAAAATAATATACATGATTTTTATATTAAAAGAATTATTAAAACGAATTAATAAATACACCCCAGCTGTTACTAAAGTAGAAGAATGAACTAATGAAGAAACAGGTGTAGGAGCTGCTATTGCAGCTGGAAGTCATGAAGAAAATGGAATTTGGGCTCTTTTTGTTATAGCAGCTATAATAATTAAAATATTAATTATAAATAAATTATCATTTTCTTTTAATTCATTTAAATAAAAAATAAAATTTCATCTTCCAAAATTTATAAATCAAGAAATTGCTAAAAGTAGGCCAACATCTCCAATTCGATTACTTAAAACTGTCAATATTCCTGCATTAAACGATTTAATATTTTGATAATAAATTACTAGACAATAAGAAATTAATCCCAAACCATCTCACCCTAATAAAATTCTAATCAAATTAGGACTGATAATTAATAATATTATTGAAAAAACAAATAAAATAATTATTGTAATAAACCGTTTTAAATTTAAATCACCATTTATGTAACTTTTTCTATATAAAATTACTAATCTGGAAATATATAATACAAAGCTTATAAATAGAAAAGTTATTCAATCAAAAAATAAGGTTATTATAATTCTTCTTGAATTTATATTAATTATCTCAATTTCTATAAAAACTGATTCATTTAATATAATAAATTTTATACTTAAAATAAATAACATTATTCTTATGATGAAAAATATATAAAAAAAGTAGATACAAATATTTATTTCTTAAAATATAATTATATCTTTAATTCCACAAATTAAAATTTTTTTTATTAAACTATTTAAGAACATTAAAATCAAGTAATCAGAAATTATAATTATAGAATTTAATGGAATTCAATGTAAAATTAACAATAAGTATTCACGTAAGTAGCATCTATAAAAATTAAATTTTCCATTAAATGTTGATCCATGTTGACTAAATCTATATAAATATAATGAATAAGAAGCGCTAAAAAATATCGTCAAACTTAAAAATATTATATTTAGTTTTCTGTATATTATAATTCTGTTAATTATAAAGATTTCTCCTAATAAATTTAATGATGGTGGAAATGATATATTTGAAGAAATAAATAAAAATCAAATTATTGATATTCTAGGAATAATATTAATTAACCCTTTATTTAGATACAATCTTCGTCTCATTGTACGTTCGTATCTAATATTAGCTAGACAAAATAGCCCAGAAGAACATAAACCATGACCAATTATTATAATTAAACTACCATAAAATCCCCAGTATGTTAATGTTATTATTCTTCCTAAAACAACTGCTATATGTGAAATTGAAGAATAAGCAATTAAAGATTTTATATCACTTTGACGCAAACATAATAGCGAAATAATAGTTCTTCTGACTATTCTTAATCTTATAATATAAAAATTAATTTTTAATCTTATTTCTATAAACATAATTATAAAACGTAAAATCCCATAACCTCCTAATTTTAATATAACTCCAGCTAAAATTATTGAACCTGATACAGGTGCTTCTACATGAGCCTTTGGTAATCATAAGTGGACAAAGTACATAGGTATTTTAATTAAAAATACTAAATTAATTAATAAAAATATAAAAACATTATTGCTTTGATTAAAAAAGAATAAATTTATTGAATTATTATTATAATAACAAAAAAATAAAGCAATTATTATCGGTAAAGAAGCAAAAAGTGTATAAAATAGTAAATAAATTCCTGCTTGTAGTCGTTCAGGCTGGTACCCTCATCCTATAATTAATAAAAATGTAGGAATTAATCTAGATTCAAAGAAAATATAAAATAAAAATATGTTTATTGACGAAAAACATAATATTAAAAAAATCATTAATATTAATACTACTAATTTGAATAAATTTTCTCAATTTATTATTTTCATAATTAATTCTCTAGATAAAATTATTAATGCACAAATTCAAAATCTTAAAATTAATATTCTAAAAGATAAAATGTCAATACCAAGTTCTATAAAAATTATTATAAATATATTATTAAAACAAAATTTTATAAATATCAAAAAAATTAAAAAAAATCAAATTAACGAATTTAACCAAAATCCTGAAATATAAGATAAAGGAATTATAAAAATTATAAATATTAAAATTTTTATCATAAAAAATTAAAACTTTGAAAATAGTCATTTCCATGAGTACGGATTAAAGAAACTAAGATTGATAAGCCTAAAACCCCTTCGCATACACAAAAAGTTAAAAAAACCATTGAAAAAAAATATTCAAATATATATATTGTTAAATATAAAAATAATATTAGATAAATTATTAAAACAATGAATTCTAATCTTAATAATATTAATAATAAATGCTTACGTTTCATTCTAAAAGAAATTATCCCAATAATAAATATAATTAAATATACATCATTTAGCATTAACATTAGTTTATGTAATTTAATTCAAAATATTGATTTTGTAAATCAAAAATAACTGAAATTCGTAAATATCAAGAATAAAATTTTTATCTTTAATCTCCAAAATTAATATTTTCTATAAACTAATTCTTGAGAATGAAAGTTTTGATTTTTATTATAATATTATTATCTTTTTTATTCATGATTTTTTCTCATCCAATTTCCATGGGAATAATTCTTTTAATTCAAACTATTATAGTGAGATTATTGACATCTTTTATTTTTTTTAATTCATGATTTTCTTATATGTTATTTTTAATTTTAATTGGAGGTTTATTGATTTTATTTATATATATAACTAGAATTGCTTCAAATGAAAAATTTAAATTTAAACTAAATTCAATTTTACTGGTAATCATTCTTTTTATTATTAGTACATTTTATTATTTATTTGATTTTAATTTTTTTATTTTAAAAATAGATTTTTTTTATTTTTTTTTGATTTGTTTATCTAAGTTTATTCAACCATTTAGAAATATTTTAATTTTATTTTTAATAATTTATTTATTTATTTGTTTAATTGCAACTGTGAAAATTTCTATTATTTCTTATGGTCCTTTACGTCAAATATTTAACTAATGAAATATAATATTCGAAAAAATTCTCCTTTAATTAAAATCATAAATAATGTTTTAATTGATTTACCTTCACCATCTAATATTAATATTTTCTGAAATTTTGGATCTTTACTAGGATTATGTTTAGTTTTACAAATTTTAACAGGAGTATTTTTAGCAATACATTATTGTCCTAGAATTGAATTAGCTTTTAATAGAGTGATTCACATTTGCCGTGATGTTAATTTTGGGTGATTGATTCGATCAATTCATGCTAACGGAGCATCAATATTTTTTGTTTGTTTATACATTCATATAGGGCGGGGATTATATTATAGGTCTTATAAGCTTTTTGAAACCTGATTATTAGGAGTATTAATTATATTTGCTACTATAGCAACAGCTTTTTTAGGATATGTTCTACCTTGAGGTCAAATATCATTTTGAGGTGCAACTGTGATTACTAATCTTTTATCTGCAATTCCTTATTTAGGAAATTCCATTGTTCAGTGAATTTGAGGAGGGTTTGCTGTTGATAATGCAACTTTAAATCGATTTTTTAGTCTACATTATATTTTACCTTTTATTATTATAGCTTTAGTAATAATTCATTTCTTATTTCTTCATCAAACTGGATCTAATAACCCCTTGGGGTTAAATAGAAATATTGACAAAATTTCTTTTTACCCTTATTTTTTTTATAAAGATATTTTAGGATATTTTATTATAATAATTATTGTTTTGATTTTAGTGACTTTATTCCCCTATTTTTTAAGAGATCCTGATAATTTTATTTATGCTAATCCTTTATCAACACCTGTTCATATTCAACCTGAATGATATTTTCTGTTCGCTTATGCAATTTTACGATCTATTCCTAATAAATTAGGAGGAGTTATTGCTTTATTGATATCAATTATAATTTTTTTCTTTATACCTTTTTATAATAAAAAGTTTTTAAGAAATCAATTTTATAAATTTAATAAGTTCATTTTTTGAATTTTTTTTTCATTAATTATTCTTTTAACATGAATTGGAATACGGTCTGTTGAAGATCCTTATATTTTTTTAGGACAACTATTTACTTTTTTATATTTTTTCTATTTTATTCTAAATTTGGTTTCTTTTAAATTATGAGATCATTATTTATTTAATTAATTAGGGAACTTGAATAAGTATATATTTTGAAAATATAATAAAGAAATTTAGATTTCTTCTAATTTATACTAAATTTTATTAACTAAATTAAATGAACAAAAATAATTATTTTTGTTCTAAAAAAAAATATTATAAAACTTAAAGAACAAGGTAAAAATCTTTTCCAAGCCAAATATATTAGTTTATCATAACGAAAACGAGGTAATAATCCCCGGATCAATACAAATAAAAATACAATAAAAAAAGATTTTAAAAAAAACATAAAAGAAAATAAATTATTTGTTAAAAATAATAAACAAGTAATCATTCTAATAATAAGAATACTGGAATACTCAGCTAAAAAAATTATTGCAAATAGCCCTCTTCTGTATTCTACATTAAATCCTGAAACCAATTCTGATTCACCTTCAGCAAAATCAAAAGGAGTCCGATTTGTTTCAGCTAAACAAGAAATTAGTCACATTAAAAATAAAGGAAAACAATTAAAAATAAAAAACATGTATAATTGAAACTTTGAAATTTCATTAAAACTTAAGGATAAACATATAAAAATTAATGATATTAAAATTAAAGATAACCTAATTTCATAGGAAATAGTTTGGGCAATACAACGTAAACTTCCTAATAAAGAATAATTTCTATTAGAAGATCATCCTATTATTATAATAGAATAAACTCTAATTCTAGATAAACATAAAAAAAATAAAATTGAAAAATTAAAATTTAAAAATCAAGCTATAAAAGGAATTACTAATCACATAAATAAAGATAATAAAAGATTTATTATAGGGGAAAAATAATAAATAAAAAAATTAGATATAATAGGGATATTTTGTTCTTTAGAAAATAATTTAATAGCATCTCTAAAAGGTTGCAAAATACCATTAATACCTACTTTATTAGGACCCTTTCGTAATTGAATATAACCTAATATTTTTCGTTCTAATAAAGTTAAAAAAGCTACTCTAATTAATACAAAAATAATTATTACGATTAAAGAAAATATTATTATAATTAAATCTTTTATAAACAATATTAATTGTAAAATTTACATAAATAGATTCTAATTCTATTGCACTAATCTGCCAAAATAATATTATTATTCAATTAAAAATCTTTGATTTTAATGGTTGGTCCTTTCGTACTGAAACATAATATTTTATAAAAGATAGAAACCAACCTGGCTTACACCGGTTTAAACTCAGATCATGTAAAGTTTAAAAAGTCGAACAGACTTAATTATTAAGCTTTTTCACTTAAAATTTTCTTTAATCCAACATCGAGGTCGCAATCTTTTCTATTGATTAGAACTCTTAAGAAAAATTACGCTGTTATCCCTAAGGTAATTTTATCTTATAATCAAAAATAAGGATCAATTATTCAATTAAATTTGTAGTTTTATATTAAAGTTCATTAAATTTTTCTGTCACCCCAACAAAATAAAATCTTATTTAAAATTTCAATTTTTCAATTAAATTTTATTATTTATTTTATTAAACTCTATAGGGTCTTCTCGTCTTTTTAAAAAATTTAAGCTTTTTAACTTAAAAATAAATTTTAATTAATTTACATAGAGACAGAAAGTTTTTCATTCAGCCTTTCATTCCAGCTTATAATTAATAAACTAATTATTATGCTACCTTTGCACAGTCATAATACTGCGGCCATTTAAATATTCAGGGGGCAGGCTATACTTTAAATAATAAAAGAAAGAAATGTTTTTAATAAACAGTTGAAAACTAATTTGCCTAATTACTTTAAATAATCTATTATTTATATTATTTATAAATATAATTTACTAATTTAATCATTATTTATTCATTTTTTATATTATAATATATAATTAAGTATAAAATTAAAGTTTTAATAAATCAATTTATAAAATAGTTAATTATAAAATATTAAAAAAAATAAAAAATTTCAATTTTAAATTCCATTTAATTTAATAAAAATTATAAAATTTAATTAACAGCTTATCCCGTTAAATATTATTATAAAACATTAATTAAATAAAAAATTATTTAATTAATTATTTTTATATTCTAATTAAATTAGTTTTCTTAAAAACCAGATATATTTAAATTCGAATAACATTTCATTTCTAACTAAAAATTTTAAATAATTATTTTACATTAAAATTAATTTTTAATTAGATCATTTAAGTTCGGGAAATATAAATATTAATAATTATTTTAATTAACCCTGATACAAAAGGTACAAAAATAATATTTCTTTTTTTAATTTAAAAATTTTCCATTTCTGTAAATTTATTTATAATAAATTATATTATTTCTTTAAAATTACTAAAATAAATTAATTTTTTTTTAAAAATTATAAATTAAAAAAAATAAATTATTTAATTCAAATTAAGTTATTAAAACTATCTTTTTAATGTAAACAAAATGCTTATTAAAAGCTTTAATTTGATTATTCTAGATTTACTTTCCAGTAAATCTACTTTGTTACGACTTATTTTTCTTTAAAGAAAAAGCGACGGGCAATATGTACATATTTTAGAACTTATTTATTTTAAAAATTTTTAAAAATTACTTTCAAATCCATTTTCAATAATTTTTTAAAAACTATTTCTAAATATAAATATAATGTAACCCATTAAATCTTAAATATAAACTATATCTTGATCTGAACTTTTATTAAATAAAAATATAAAAAAATTATCTTTTAAAATTTTTTTAACGATGATATATAAATTTAAAACTTAAGTAAAATTAAATGTGGGCTATCAATTAAAAAACAGGTTCCTCTGAATAGATTAAAATACTGCCAAAACTTTAAATTTTAAAATCATCAATTTTAATAGTTTAGAATTTTAAATTACATCTTTAATAATAGGGTATCTAATCCTAGTTTAATCGAAAGATTTCTAAAAATCAAATATTAACTTAATAAAAAAATTAAATTTTAAATTTCACTTTATAAATATAATTATAAAATTTTTATTATATTTTATTTATTCTTTAAAATTAATTTTTATATAATGTTTAACCGCTACTGCTGGCACATTATTTGTTTATAAATATTTAAATTTCTAAATTTAAGACATCTTAATAATTTAAAATTAAATACTGAATAATATTTTTTTAAAAAAATTCACATATATTAAATTTAATTAATTAATTTCTAAATTAAGATTAATTTTAATTAATTCATTTCTAATACTAACTTATTTAACATTATTTTTATAAAACTTCAATCCCCCTTTTGAAGTATATTATTTAAAACATAAATATCACTTTAGTAAACAAATTTTAATTAATTTTCTATTTAACATTATTTTTATAAAACTTCAATCCCCCTTTTGAAGTATATTATTTAAAACATAAATATCACTTTAGTAAACAAATTTTAATTAATTTTCTATTTAACATTATTTTTATAAAACTTCAATCCCCCTTTTGAAGTATATTATTTAAAACATAAATATCACTTTAGTAAACAAATTTTAATTAATTTTCTATTTAACATTATTTTTATAAAACTTCAATCCCCCTTTTGAAGTATATTATTTAAAACATAAATATCACTTTAGTAAACAAATTTTAATTAATTTTCTATTTAACATTATTTTTATAAAACTTCAATCCCCCTTTTGAAGTATATTATTTAAAACATAAATATCACTTTAGTAAACAAATTTTAATTAATTTTCTATTTAACATTATTTTTATAAAACTTCAATCCCCCTTTTGAAGTATATTATTTAAAACATAAATATCACTTTAGTAAACAAATTTTAATTAATTTTCTATTTAACACTAACTTATTTAACATTATTTTTATAATACTTCAATCCCCCTTTTGAAGTATATTATTTAAAACATAAATATCACTTTAGTAAACAAATTTTAATTAATTTTCTATTTAACATTATTTCTATAAAACTTATTTAAAAAAGATTTTATCAATAATATAAGTTATTAATAACTTATATACTTATAATAATATATATATATATTAATAACTTTTACTTATAAATCATTAAATATATTTATTAATGTTTATTTACTGTAAGCATTAAATACATAATAAGAAAGATAAAGAATATATTAAATTCTTATTATATTATTATATATATATATATTATTAATAACTTATTATATCTATGATAATATAAGTTATTAATAACTTATATACTTATAATAATATAAGTTATTAATAACTTATATACTTATAATAATATATATATATATTAATAACTTTTACTTATAAATCATTAAATATATTTATTAATGTTTATTTACTGTAAGCATTAAATACATAATAAGAAAGATAAAGAATATATTAAATTCTTATTATATTATTATATATATATATATTATTAATAACTTATTATATCTATGATAATATAAGTTATTAATAACTTATATACTTATAATAATATAAGTTATTAATAACTTATATACTTATAATAATATATATATATATTAATAACTTTTACTTATAAATCATTAAATATATTTATTAATGTTTATTTACTGTAAGCATTAAATACATAATAAGAAAGATAAAGAATATATTAAATTCTTATTATATTATTATATATATATATATTATTAATAACTTATTATATCTATGATAATATAAGTTATTAATAACTTATATACTTATAATAAAATTTTGTTGTTTAAATAACTTATTAAGAAAATATTAGTAAAGTTTAAATAACAAATATTTATGTTAGTAATTTAAAATTTTAATAAAAAAAAAAAAAATTAATTTAAAAAATTAATTAAAAATAAAAAACAATAAGAATTGGCTCCTACGTTGATTTTACCTTATATAGGCCTAGTTTTAAATATAGGTTAGAGAAATTTAACACTTAAATTTAAAATAA